AAATCTCGTGCTAAAGAGCGTGGAGGTTCGAGTCCTCTTCAAGGCATAATATTGAGAATGCTCATTGAATTGGAATAAGTTCGGCAGCGGATCACAAAATCTTGGTGATCCTCTCTATCTAATGAATGGGGAATCCGCTTTGAAATCGTCCGTCCGCCCTGCACCCACCCCCGAGTATATGCTTCAACAGGAATCACACAAGGGTGGATTGATACAATCTAAACCTCTGGTAAAATGCCCCCCGTAACCCAGCAGATAAAGTGCATTACATAGTCCGTTTTAGGGATTGGCGACTACCCATTCAGTGACTTTGGCACTGGACGTTCCCAAAATGGGTACTATCGGGTCGGGTGAATTCAATAATAGACGCCTGGTGGCATTCCAGCTTTCCTTCTCCTTTCAGGACCTATCCGAAAGAGAATCCAGTACTTCTCGGTCGGGAATATCTGAATAGGGCGAACCGCCTCGTGGATATCTTTGCTTCGAAACAAAAACAATTAGAATTAGGCTCGGTCAACTGGAATGTCTATTATCCATATAGGGGATCTTCCAATCGGGAAGATCCATCGACCTGAGACGAAGAGAAAGGTCTATCTATTTTATTTAGTTATTCAGTTAAACCAATGATTCGTTATTGGAGCAGATAGCAAAAACCATTTCATCCGACATGCGTATTTTTGATTTTCCAATGGATTTACATCTTTCATTAATGGAAATTTTTTGATGTAGTGAGTAATAGCTCTGGTTGTTCGCTGTTCAAGAATTCTTGTTTAGGCAGTTCATACCATCCATACATAGTGTTTTGATCTAAGATTTCAATTCTTCCATGTTTCAGCAGTAGCATATTCTTCCATGGAGCTAAGGTCCATGGAAGAAAGAGGTGTTTCCGCGACTCTACCGCCCAGTCAATTCCGTTCCACTTAATCCCTATTTCATGACCACATATCTTTCCGGCTAAGTAATGGGAAACCCTTCTCCTGTTACATGAATCCAATTTTCATTTCATCCGGGAAAAGCCATCTTTTTCTCAACAATGTCTTTGCCATTTGATCCAATAGCCTTCCGTTAGATAGGAACAGATTTGATAAATACTGATAACTCTCAGATGGAGTATTAGAACGGGAAAATCCAAATGAACTATTGGCTCTAAGCCATCTCTGGCGATGAATCAAGAATTCGAAGTGCTTTTCTTTCCTATTCTTGATAAACCAGCTTTGAGATAGAGATGTAATAGGATCTTGGGAAATAAAAACAATAAGCCCCTTTAACATCTCTTCATCTTCATCTGCAAAGAATTCTCGATGTAAAAACACAGAGACAGAGGGCTCATCTTGGAATAGGAAAAAGAGTGGATCCGGGGGGTCCCAAATGAATCGGCTTATTCGAAAAAAGCCTTGTTCTTTGGAAGATCTAGCTCGTGCCTGGTACTGCATGGTTCCACTCTGCAAGAACTCCGAATCCTTCTCTTGAAGCTCATCCTTCTCTTGAAGCTCATCCTTCTCTTGAAGCGCATCCTCCTCATCATCAATGAGCCCCCGCCCGGCCCAATAGGGAAATCCCAAATCATCGGGCCTTTCGATACAATCAAATAGAAAGCCCCAAGGGCGCCATATTCTAGGAGCCCAATCTATGTGATCGAAGAAATCCTCCTCTATTTCCCCTTCTTCAACCTCCGATTCGTATTTTTGATAGAGAAATCTCTGATCAACGATAGAACGAGATCCATTTTGTATCATATATAAGGGATTCCTTGGTTCGGGCCGAAGAAGGAATGTCACTCGATCATTATCAAACTGACTGTAATCTCTTTCTGTCCGCGAGTATACCATCAGAGCGCCTTCTATTTCTACTAGGCCATGAACTAGATCAGAATCATTCTCAACGAACCGATAAGAAGCGATCCTATTTTTTTCATCGGGTCCGGGTAGAGACCAAAGGTCTTGAGCGACCGATCCGGCAGAACAACTCAAAAGATAAAGAAGTATCGTTAATTTCTTCATGCTCGTTCCAAGTTCGAAGTACCATTTGTACAAATAAGGATCCCCTTCGTCACACAATTGCTTCTTTATATAGATAGATATAGGATCTATGAGGCAATTACCTAGAAGTACTTTTTGTGCAACAGCCCTTCCTATCTGATAGAAAAGGATCCCGTGATCCTGAACCGGTATTACATGGGCTCGCAAATCCCAAGTTTGTCTATGAAGAGCTAATCTAATTGTATTAGTGTCTAGAATTGATTTCTTCTGTGTAATACTAATTGATAGGGCCTCATTGGCAAGTGCTGCAAGATCTCGTGCATTGGGACCCATGGCTGTGGACCCGAATCGATTAGTATGGAACATTTTCTTTTCCAAGTGAAATCCCTTAGTATATGAAAGAGTGAAAAAGCGCTTTCGTTGTTGTGGAATAAGAAGCCTTCGTATCTTAATACATGTATTGAATCTATCCGGGGCTATTAGAGCGGGATCTACTTTTTGGGGAATATGAGTCGAAGCAA